AAAGATAATAAGATGGCTCCCTGTGCTCTGATTGATTATTTGTATTATGATCTATCTAGGAGCAATACCAAAGTGTTTCAAAGGAGGATTACCTTGACTTAGGTCTGCCTCCGGCCTAAATTAAATCAACCTAAGTGAAATGGAGTCTCTATCGTTCCGCTGCAAGAGTTGACTATGAGACTTCATACACCTTAAAGTTCATAGAACGAAAAGAAGTTTTTTGGAGTCCCTTATTCTCATTACGCCTAGCATTGAGTGGGCTGGATATTTACCTTATCAACTAGCAAATTAATAGGGGTTCTATTTGATTAGGCACCTGAATTGGCACCTAAATCGGACTGAACCAACTGTTTGTCAGGCTACTGTTCTCCTATTCTCTCGAATCCATGAAGTAAGACATTGATTTTGCAATAAGGTCAATTATGTTCATTGCATAATAAGTTCCCTTGAAAAGCATTGGCGCACGTGTAAGCGAGTTGCTCTACCGAACTGAGCTATAGCCCTTGTCAGAGATATCTTAACATATAGATAATTTCTTGTCAAGATGAATATTCTCTAATGCCGGAGGATATCCCTTTCATCTGTTTACTATATAACAGACCAAATAACATACCAAATAACAGACCAAATAACATACCAATAACGGAGCGGTATTGCTTATAAAAAGGATTCCATCTATAATCGATGGAAGTAATATGGCTTCTTTTATGGTGATAAATTGCCTACTTAACTCAGTGGTTAGAGTACTGCTTTCATACGGCGGGAGTCATTGGTTCAAATCCAATAGTAGGTAGGTAGGTAGAAAAATTACTAGATAGCATTGGACTTACTTCGCTTCGCTATCTAATAACTTTTTCTACCCCTCTTTACTTTTTCTTTGTATCAACGAAACCTTTGGATTGTTCTCAATTGGATGGGGGAACCCAATTGACAGCCTCGACTCGTATCCTAGCTCGTCTAAGAGCTAGCTTCGCTTCAACCAATTCTTTCGTACCCTCAGCTCTACTCAAGTTAGCTTCGGCTATTTCAAGTGCCTGTTGAGCTTTTTCTGGATCAATGTCACTACCCAGCTCTGCATCATTTCCTAAAATGATGATCTCATTATTAACTATTCTCGCAAAACCACTCCATAGAACTGCCGTTAACCATTGGTCGTTGAGGAGGCGTATTCTCAAAGGACCCATATCTACAGCTGTGTTAATGGGAGCGTGGTTTGGTAATACACCAATTTGGCCACTATTAGTAGATAAAATGATTTCTTTCACTTCACAATCCCAAATAATTCGTTTAGGAGTCAGTACATAAAGATTTAATTTCATTTCTTCAATTTGCTCTCCTCTTCTAAGTTTATAGCTTTCGTGCTAGCTTCATCGATGTTCCCCACCAAATAAAAAGCCTGTTCGGGTAGGCCGTCTAATTCTCCGGAAAGGATTAGTTGAAATCCCCTAATTGTTTCTGCAAGACCAACATACTTTCCTGGAGAACCAGTAAAAACTTCTGCCACAAAGAATGGTTGTGATAAGAACCGCTCAATTTTTCGTGCTCTTGCTACAGTTAAACGATCCTCCTCCGATAATTCATCCAACCCAAGAATTGCGATAATGTCCTGAAGTTCTTTGTAACGTTGTAAAGTTTCCTTAACTCTTTGCGCAGTTCCATAGTGTTCGTTGCCAACGATCCGAGGCTGTAACATAGTTGAGGTTGAATCTAAAGGATCTACTGCGGGATAAATACCCTTGGAAGCTAATCCTCTGGAAAGTACAGTAGTAGCGTCCAAATGTGCAAATGTTGTGGCAGGAGCAGGGTCGGTCAAATCGTCCGCAGGTACATAAACTGCTTGGATCGAAGTTATAGATCCCTTTTTGGTAGAAGTAATTCTTTCTTGCAAAGAACCCATTTCTGTACTAAGGGTAGGTTGATAACCCACTGCAGAGGGCATTCTTCCTAATAAGGCGGATACCTCCGATCCTGCTTGAACAAAACGAAAGATATTATCGATGAATAAAAGCACGTCTTGCTTATTAACATCTCGGAAATATTCTGCCATAGTTAGGGCAGTTAAACCAACTCTCATACGAGCTCCCGGCGGTTCATTCATTTGGCCATAGACTAGAGCTACCTTTGATTCTTCAATATTTTTTTCATTAATTACTCCGGATTCCTTCATTTCCATATAAAGATCATTTCCTTCACGAGTCCGTTCCCCTACTCCGCCAAATACGGATACGCCTCCATGAGCTTTAGCAATGTTATTGATTAATTCCATGATGAGTACTGTTTTACCTACTCCTGCCCCTCCAAATAGTCCGATTTTTCCTCCACGCCGATAAGGAGCTAAAAGATCGACCACCTTAATACCTGTTTCAAAGATAGATAATTTCGTATCTAACTCGATAAAGGCAGGCGCGGATCTATGAATAGGGAATGTTGCACTAGTATCTACAGGACCCAAATTGTCAATGGGCTCCCCAAGAACGTTAAAAATTCGTCCGAGAGTAGCTCCACCGACTGGAACACTGAGAGGAGCTCCCGTGTCAATCACTTCCATTCCTCTCATCAACCCGTCTGTAGCACTCATAGCTACAGCTCTAACTCGATTATTTCCTAATAATTGTTGTACCTCACAAGTCACATTAACTTGCTTATCGGCAGTGTCTCGACTCTTGACTATCAAAGCGTTATAAATATAAGGCAACTTGCCCGGGGGAAAAGTGATATCCAGCACAGGTCCAATAATTTGATCAATACGCCCTGCACTTTTTTCTTCAATTGTGGAAACCCCGGGACGCAAAGTAGTAGGATTGGTTCTCATAATTATCACATAATTATCAAAAAAAAGGAATTTGTCGAAATTTTTCTTTTTTTTTTTTTTGTTGAATAATGCCAAATCAAATAAAAAAAATATCCAAAAATCCAAAAGTAAAAAGGAAATGAATTAGTTAATTCAATAAAAAAAAAAGGGGACTAGCACTTGATTTCGTTGCCCAAGCGAATCCCATTCAATCGTTTACTCATGGAATGAGTCCATTGGAAAGTTCAATCAATCTTTTTTTTTTTTCATATACATTTTTCCTTTTGTGAAGGATCTGTGCCTACTCCACTTTCCTATCTAGGACTTCGATATACAAAATATATACTACTGTGAAGTATAGATTGCTGTCAACAGAGAATTTTCTTAGTATTTAGGTATTTAGATTCAAAATAAGAAAGGGCCTATTAAGAACTTGTAAAATTGTAAAATAAGGATTAGGGATTGGTTTGGGTTGCGCTATATCTATCAAAGAGTATACAATAATGATGGATTTGGTGAATCAAATCCATGGTTTAATAACGAACCATGTTAACTTACCATAACAATAACTCAATTCTTATCGAATTCCTATAGTAGAATTCCTATAGAATAGAACATACACAGGGTGTACGCTTTATATGAATGAAACATATTCATTAACTTAAGCATACTCCCTTTTTTATTTAATGAATTGATATTAATTGAATATTTTTTTTTAGATTGTTGCAAAGGTTTCATTTACGCCTAATCCATATCGAGTAGACCCTGTCGTTGTGAGAATTCTTAATTCATGAGTTGTAGGGAGGGACTTATGTCACCACAAACAGAAACTAAAGCAAGTGTTGGATTTCAAGCTGGTGTTAAGGATTATAAATTGACTTACTACACCCCGGAGTACGAAACCAAGGATACTGATATCTTGGCAGCATTCCGAGTAACTCCTCAGCCCGGGGTTCCGCCTGAAGAAGCAGGGGCTGCAGTAGCTGCGGAATCTTCTACTGGTACATGGACAACTGTTTGGACTGATGGACTTACCAGTCTTGATCGTTACAAAGGACGATGCTATCACATCGAGCCAGTTCCTGGGGAGGAGAGTCAATATATCTGTTATGTAGCTTATCCATTAGACCTATTTGAAGAGGGTTCTGTTACTAACATGTTTACTTCCATTGTGGGTAACGTATTTGGTTTCAAAGCCCTACGCGCTCTACGTTTGGAGGATCTACGAATTCCTCCTACTTATTCAAAAACTTTCCAAGGTCCGCCTCATGGTATCCAAGTTGAAAGGGATAAGTTGAACAAGTATGGTCGTCCTTTATTGGGATGTACTATTAAACCAAAATTGGGATTATCCGCAAAAAATTATGGTAGAGCGTGTTATGAGTGTCTACGCGGTGGACTTGATTTTACCAAAGATGATGAAAACGTAAACTCACAACCATTTATGCGCTGGAGAGACCGTTTTGTCTTTTGTGCTGAAGCAATTTATAAATCACAGGCCGAAACCGGTGAAATCAAGGGGCATTACTTGAATGCGACTGCAGGTACATGCGAAGAAATGATTAAGAGAGCTGTATTTGCGAGGGAATTAGGGGTTCCAATTGTAATGCATGACTACTTAACTGGAGGATTCACCGCAAATACTAGTTTGGCTCATTATTGCCGCGACAACGGCCTACTTCTTCACATTCACCGAGCAATGCATGCAGTTATTGATAGACAGAAAAATCATGGTATGCATTTCCGTGTATTAGCTAAAGCATTGCGTATGTCTGGGGGAGATCATATCCACGCCGGTACAGTAGTAGGTAAGTTAGAAGGGGAACGCGAAATGACTTTAGGTTTTGTTGATTTATTGCGCGATGATTTTATTGAAAAAGACCGTGCTCGCGGTATCTTTTTCACTCAGGACTGGGTATCCATGCCAGGTGTTATACCGGTGGCTTCAGGGGGTATTCATGTTTGGCATATGCCAGCTCTGACCGAAATCTTTGGAGATGATTCCGTATTACAATTTGGTGGAGGAACTTTAGGACACCCTTGGGGGAATGCACCTGGTGCAGCAGCTAATCGGGTGGCTTTAGAAGCCTGTGTACAAGCTCGTAACGAAGGGCGCGATCTTGCTCGTGAAGGTAATGAAATTATCCAACAAGCTTGCAAATGGAGTCCTGAACTAGCCGCAGCTTGTGAAGTATGGAAGGCGATCAAATTCGAGTTCAAGCCGGTAGATACCATCGATTAAGTAGATAAAACTAGATATAAAGAAGGTCTAAAAAAAAAAAAGAAGCGAAATAGAAAGAAAAAAAATAAGTTACGAAATGCAGTAATTTTGCATTATTCTTCTAATGGATTGCAATTAAATTCAGCTCAATCTTTTTATAAAAAGATTGAGCTGAATTTAAATAGATCTTGATACGATCATGAGACTTGACAAATCGAGATTCTTCTATTCTCTATATCTAGAATATAGAAAGGTATAATACAATAAACAAATAAAAAAAAATATATATATATAGTATTATCATACGATAATGAAATCAAATACGCAGTATTTACAGAAAAGAGTCTTCGTTTATTGGGAAAGAATCAATATACTTCTAATGTTGAATCGGGATTCACTAAGACAGAAATAAAGCATTGGGTCGAACTCTTCTTTGGTGTTAAGGTAGTAGCTGTGAATAGCCATCGACTACTCCACTTCTACTTTTAAAATTAATGGATATTCTGAAAGACGTATTTCTTTCATTTTCACAATTGCTTTCTTTTGACTTCAATTTCCAGTTCGATTAGAAGGATAGAAAGGCCATGAGAATGGGAAAAGAAAAATCAAATCTTTTTAATTAGTTCCCTTTTTTTGCAACTTTCTTATTATTCATTCCATTCATTTTTTTATAGTCAATATTCCTTATAATAGATATACTTAATTATATCATAAGAATCTTAAGATATATTTCGAATAGATAGAAATAGTAAATTTGAATTGAGACACCTATTCTATGACAGATTTTAACTTACCCTCTATTTTCGTGCCTTTAGTAGGCTTAGTATTTCCGGCAATTGCAATGGCTTCTTTATTTCTTTATTTACAGAAAAATAAAATTGTCTAGAACCGACGGGGCAAAATTTTATCAATGTATTTCCAGGATCATAATAGAGATATTTTTTAGTGTAAGTAATATAATATGATAGGGTATGTAGCTTTTTCTACACACAAATGAAAAACGTCTATGGATGCAGATATAGGCTACGAGCATAAATGCATGCATATGCGTAGACGAGTATAGCGAGCTTTTTTTTAAGTGGATCCACAAATTTTTTTGGAATAGAAAGTCAATGTATCTAACCAATTATTTCACAGAAGTACTAGCTGCTGAAGGCGATTTCAGAATCCAAAAAAGTAAAGTCAAAATCATTTAGCTTATTCTCTCAATTTCAATTAACCGCTGCTGGATTTAGTATATCTAATATGAATTGGCGATCAGAACACATATGGATAGAACTTATAAAAGGTTCTCGAAAAAGAGGTAATTTTTTCTGGGCCTGTATTCTTTTTGTAGGTTCATTAGGATTCTTAGCGGTTGGGGCTTCCAGTTACCTTGGTAAGAATATGATATCCGTACTTCCATCTCAACAAATTTTTTTTTTTCCACAGGGGGTCGTGATGTCTTTCTACGGAATCGCAGGCCTATTCATTAGCTCCTATTTGTGGTGCACTATTTTGTGGAATGTAGGCAGCGGTTATGACCGATTCGATAGAAAAGAGGGAATTGTGTGCATTTTTCGTTGGGGATTCCCTGGAATAAAACGTCGCATCTTCCTTCGATTCCTTGTGCGGGATATCCAATCAATTAGAATTCAGGTTAAAGAGGGTCTTTATCCTCGTCGTATCCTTTATATGGAAATCCGGGGCCAGGGGGTCATTCCCTTGACTCGTACTGATGAGAAGTTTTTTACTCCACGAGAAATTGAACAAAAAGCTGCCGAATTGGCCTATTTCTTGCGCGTACCAATTGAAGTATTTTGATTACCAATTGCAAATTTTTGCAATTGTAAGGGGATTTTAGAGTATTTATCTAAAGGAAGGAACAAAGGAGGATAAGAGAGGAAGGAACAAAGGAGGATAAGATAAAATTGCTTCTAATTTGTTTTGTCCAAGTGAGATATATGGCATAATATTCTTCCTTTTTCATATGAAAGGGCTTTTTTTTTTTATTCTATTTCTCTATTCTACTCCATTTAGATCTAAGAAAGAACCCAATACAATGAAATTCCACTAGTATACAAAAAGATAAATAGATACAAACACAAGGTCTCAAACCTTGTTATAGAATTTTTGCTTCAAAGAAAAGAAATATCATATAGAGTCAGCGAATGAAATAGAGTCAGCAAATGAAGGGGATTCATTAACAACTCAATTTACAGATCAAAAATGAAAAAAAAGAAAGCATTGCCTTCTTTCCTATATCTTGTATTTATCGTACTTTTACCCTGGGGAGTCTCTTTCTCTTTTAACAAATGTCTGGAACTTTGGATTAAGAATTGGTGGAATACCAGACAATCCGAAACTCTCTTAACTGATATTCAAGAGAAAAGGATTCTAGAAGGATTCATAGAATTAGAAGAACTTTTTCTCTTGGACGAAATGATAAAAGAGAAACCGAAGACACATGTACAAAAACCTCCTATAGGAATACACAAGGAAATAATACAATTGGCCAAAATGAATAATGAGGATCATCTCCATATCATTTTGCATTTCTCGACAAATATAATCTGTTTGGCTATTCTAAGTGGTTCTTTTTTTCTGGGTAAAGAGGAACTTGTCATTTTGAATTCTTGGGTTCAGGAATTCTTCTATAACTTAAATGACTCAATAAAAGCTTTTTTTATTCTTTTAGTTACTGATTTTTTTGTTGGATTTCACTCCACCCGCGGTTGGGAACTACTAATTCGTTGGGTCTACAACGATCTTGGATGGGCTCCTAACGAGCTAATTTTCACTATTTTTGTTTGTAGTTTTCCTGTGATTCTAGACACGTGTTTGAAATTTTGGGTCTTTTTTTGTTTAAACCGTCTATCTCCTTCGCTTGTAGTCATTTATCATTCAATTAGTGAAGCATAAACTCACTCATTTGATTTCCTAATATTAATCAAATTAGCATCTTTCTTCCTTTAGAAAGAAAGCCCTTTTCTTTTTTAGCAAAATTCTTTCTATTTCTACCTGCTCAAGGTATTCATCATTCCAGTACAACTGTTGCAGTAGAATGACAACAGACTCGTGTATAGGGAACTAGATTAGCTTAGCTACCTATCTAATTTATTGTAGAAATTCCGGGATCCGCGATTGGGCATGGAAAATAGAAATACTTTTTCTTGGTTAAAGGAACAGATGATTCGATCGATTTCTGTATCGATCATGATATACGTAATAACTCGGACATCCATTTCAAATGCATATCCCATTTTTGCGCAGCAGGGTTATGAAAACCCGCGGGAAGCAACTGGACGAATTGTATGTGCCAATTGCCATTTAGCTAATAAGCCCGTGGATATTGAAGTTCCCCAAGCTGTGCTTCCTGATACTGTATTTGAAGCAGTTCTTCGAATCCCTTATGATATGCAGCTGAAACAAGTTCTTGCTAATGGGAAAAAGGGAGGGTTAAATGTGGGTGCTGTTCTTATTTTGCCCGAGGGATTCGAATTAGCGCCGCCCGACCGTATTTCTCCTGAGTTGAAAGAAAAGATAGGAAATCTCTCTTTTCAGAGTTATCGTCCCAATAAAAAAAATATTCTTGTGATAGGCCCTGTTCCCGGTAAAAAATATAGTGAAATTGTCTTTCCCATTCTTTCCCCCGATCCCGCTACAAAAAAAGATGTTCATTTCTTAAAATATCCCATATATGTAGGGGGAAACCGAGGAAGGGGACAGATCTATCCTGATGGTAGCAAGAGTAACAATACGGTCTATAATGCTACGTCAACAGGTATAGTAAAAAAAATACTACGTAAAGAAAAAGGGGGATATGAAATATCCATAGTCGATGCATCGGATGGACGCCAAGTGATTGATATTATACCTCCCGGGCCAGAACTTCTTGTTTCAGAGGGGGAATCGATCAAGCTTGATCAACCATTAACAAGCAATCCTAATGTGGGAGGGTTTGGTCAGGGGGATGCAGAAATAGTGCTTCAGGATCCATTGCGCGTCCAAGGCCTTTTGTTCTTCTTCGCATCTGTTATTTTGGCACAAGTTTTTTTGGTTCTCAAAAAGAAACAGTTTGAAAAGGTTCAATTGTACGAAATGAATTTCTAGATCCCGGGATTTATTACCATCAAGTTGGTAAAAAGCCTCGATTTCTGGAATTCCTTATTTCTATCTCATGCAAAAGAAGAGAATCCAAGGCAGAGGCGAGAACAATAAAAGGAACAAGTCCTTTTAGGAGGAATTGCGGGTCTTCTTAATCCTCTATTGGGCACAAGAAAAAGGCTTTTTTGCCTTTTTCTTGTGTCGATTCTTCTTGTATCCAAGTAAGAATCATTTTTCTTCTTATTTGTTTTGTCAAGGATTACTATTTATTCTTATTCTTTATTTGTGCCCGTCTCTTGGACTTCCTTTTCTGAGGTTCGGGCGCGGTAGTGGACAAACAGAGGAAAAGAAAGTATGGTGGGGGACAAATTTCTTGTGAGCAAATAGAATTGCTTGACTTTTTCAATTAAGTTCAACTTCGAACTTACAGAAATTTTGTAAAAAAAATGTATACCCTTCCATTGAAAGGTGCTTTTTCTTTTTAGGCTAGTTGAGTAGTTTTGATTAAGTTTTTATTAGTTTATTACTCTAAACTAAATCAATGATTTGCAGGATACTTTCTTCGTGGAATAAAATATTGGATCTTCGATTGATCCCCTCTTTCTTGTTGCTTCATACCCCTCTTTGTTGTTGCTTCATAACATAAGAGTTAATCAATTTTATGGGCTAAAGGCGAGGGCTTTAAATCAACCGATGGATTGCGTCACTAACATCATTAACAAACAAAAGAATAAATAGAAGGATTCTAACCATCAGAGCAAAGGTTTTCTCTTTGTTATTTTTACAAATAGAAATAGGTAATCTATTTGTAGATTGTGAAATAGATTAAAATCGAGTTATAAGAATAATAATTCCGCGGGTCCTTTCCGCTCTAATCAGATAAAGGGGGTAAGGACCCGCTA